GATCATAACCACTACCTACATTCCACGAAATTGTGCACCACAAATAGGAGCTAATAAAAAGACCCGCGATTCCGTAGAAAGACATCACAATTCCTTGTGGAAAAAAAACTATTTCCTGAGACGGAAATAAAGATATCAAATTTCTACCAAGATAACTCGAGGTTCCAACCAACAAGAATCCTAATGAACCTAAAAAAAGGATAACAGCCCAGCAGAAATTACTTGTTTTTCGAGCCCCCGTTATAGGTTCTATCCATATATGTTCTGATCGACAACTCATACTTGATCCAGTTGATTTTTTTGGAATTGAGAGAATACCCCAAATGAATTTGACTTTAGTCCTTTTTTTTTCCGAAGTAACTCGCATCAACTAGCACTAGTTTGATGTGATCCTTTAGGAGTAATTCATTAAATTCGTTAGATCTAAACTAATAACATACCCTTCGTATGATCTCATTAAAGATAGCCAAATAGATAGACCAACTTTACAGTTCAGCTATCCGTCGATTCGGGTCTATTTGAAAATAGCTAGAATCCATTGATCCCTATAGCATTTTATGGAGACATAAGAGTTTTTCGGCGGAAGCCGCTTATACCATATTTTGCTAAATAGATATCTGTGTTATGATACAAGCGTCAGTTTTGAAAAAAAAAAATAGATGAGATTTTGTGCCATCGGCTCTAAACAATCTTGTTTTTTTGAACATGAAGAAATAACGAAGCCATTGCGATTGCCGGAAATACTAGGCCTACTAAAGGCACCAAAACAGAGGGAAAGTTAAGAGTTGTCATAGAATGGGTACCTCGATTTACTATTTGTACCTGTTATTATTATTTATATTTTATATTTATAATATAAAGATATCTTATTATATTATATATAAAGATATCTTATTATAATTTATAAAGATATCTTATTATAATTTGATAATTCTAAAATTGGAATTATTATTATTACTTAATAGCTATTAAGTATAAATATAAGTATCTATCTAAGTGAGTATATAATGTAGTTTTTCATCTTTCTACATGAAAGATTTGAAAGGATATGGATGAGATATTATTTTCTTCATTTTTTGCTCTTGTCTTCGAATTTCATTTACTAAGCAAAAAGTTTCTTAAAAATTAATTAGATTCTATTTATATTTATAATTATATTGAATATATTGAAGGGTTTGTTAGAATCCCATCCATCAGGGATTCTTAGTCAAAATAGGATTATCGTAAGATATAAAAAAAATAAAAAATTCTATATTTTATAGATTTTCATTATATATGACGAGAAGAGTATATTTTTTTGATTTGCCTAATTTCACGAAAATAAGAATTTCATCTTTTATCTTGTTAATAGAGGCTTCTTGATCAATAATCAGGAATATAGAAAAAGGGGCGGATTTTCTGTGACTTTTGATTCTTTATATAATTAGATCTTATGTCAACAAAGAAAACCCCATTCGTCTAATTTTAACTTGGATTCCGATAAACTAATTACTTGTTTGCTCAAAATAATTGAACTTAATGTTCTAATTTTGATTCAAAGGAAAGAAAGTGTGTAGTTGAAATAACTCACTCAGAACGCTTTTTAAAGGATTACGTGGTACGATTAGATCGAATAAGCCCTTCTGGAATAAATACTCGGCCGCTTGTGAACCCTCGGGTACTGTTTTATTCAATGTTTGTTCAATTACTCTTTTACCCGCAAAGGCAATGTAGGCATTGGGTTCGGCAATAATGATATCCCCCAACATACCAAAACTAGCTGTCACCCCACCGGTAGTAGGAGATGTAAGAATTGGTACATAGAATAACTTTTTATTTGATTGATAATCATATAAAGCAGAAGATATTTTAGCCATTTGCATCAAGCTCAAACTTCCTTCTTGCATGCGTGCCCCTCCGGAAGCACACACTATAATAAGAGGTAGAAATTCTTTAGTAGCGTATTCAATCAAACGGGTAATTTTCTCCCCGACTACGGATCCCATACTACCTCCCATAAACTGAAAATCCATAACCCCAATTGCTACGGTAATACCGTTTAGTTGCCCTCTGCCTGTTTGAACAGCCTCGGTTAATCCTGTCTTTCTTTGATAAGAATCGATACGATTTTTATAAGGCTCCTCCTCCGAATGAAATTCAATGGGATCCAGAGAGACCATGTCTTCATCCATAGGCTCCCAAGTGCCCGGATCGATCAAAAGTTCGATTCTATCTGAACTACTCATTTTCAAATGATATCCACATTGTTCACAAAGATGCATCTTTGATTTAAAAAATTTCTTATAATTTAATCCATAACAATTTTCGCATTGAACCCACAAATGCCGGTATTGTTGAGTTACACCCAGATGAGTAGAACTTTCTGGTATAGTTTGATCACTCGTTCTGGTATCCTCGTTTTGACTACTATTTCCACTTTTACCACAAATGGAACTAGAAATGTAATTGTTACTGGAATTGTCACTACCACTTACAATGTAACTATCAATACAGATTTGGG